AGCCCTCTCCTATCATTTTTATTTCGAAAAAAATTTCATGGTGGATCAGGACGAGAATGAATCCGGTAATCCAGGGCATACTCATCCTGGAGCTTATGCTCTCCTCTGGGGAGGGGGTTTTTCTAGAGAGAGGTAAGTCGAGGGTAGCCTCCCGCTTGACCGATTTATCGGAGTCGGAGGAAGATCTCTCATCCGATCATCCTGAACACGAAGGGGCTGCTCTCGATGTGAGATCAGCAGCAAAAGAAAGAAGAAAAGGGCCATGATCCTATGTTCGTTTTCGCCCTGCTCTGATGATGCGCTCCTTGTTCGCGGAGCTACATACCGGAAAAAGAAAAGGATCTCTCTATTACTTTGAGAGGAGAATCGTTGGTTTTTTCGACGGACTACGTGGGAAATACGAGATCTAGGCAAGCCGCTACCTGTTCTCCCCTTGCCCTTGAACGATAGAAGAACTACTTATCTTCTCTTAGGTAGCGGTCGGTCGGTTCGCATCTATGGTCAATCAAAAGGTCCGCGGATCCATTCTTCTATACGATAAATCGCCATCTCGTAGCACCACCACGACACCGATTCCCCGACAAAACCCCCGATTTCCCGAGAGTTAGATAGCCGATAGTAGTAGAAGCTCTAAGGCCGCTATTCCTGACAAGGAATAGAGTAAGGCCTTTACCGATCCTGAGTTAATGAGTTAAGGAGTTTTTTTATAAACAACTTATCTGAAAGAAGGCTTCGCAATCAACGAATTCTTTGATTTGAAAAGCTCCTTTCCTAATCGACCTTCCGCCTTCCGTTATTTGATCTTTTTTTGGATCTTCTTATCTTATTAAGTAGCTAAATGAAGTATCATCAATTGAGAAATGACAATAAGTGATGTTCGATATCGCTTCTGTGCGCAGAGTATCGAAAGGAACCTCTCGGAGAAGTTCCGGGCCTCGGCAGCCCTCCTTTCTTATCTATTTTCATATATAATATAAAGAGAATAGAAAGCGTACTGACTCTGACTGCTATCTACGATGCGATCAGGGGGGAATAGCGCAAGGGCTTAAGTCATCGATTCAAATCCTATCTTTTTTTCGGTATGCCGCTCCGCGAGCAAGGAGCGAGAAAACAAAGTGGGCTGTGGTGATGTCAGAATTTGCACCTATTTGTATCTATTTAGTGATCAGTCCGCTAGTTTCTTTGATCCCACTCGGTGTTCCTTTTCCATTTGCTTCCAATAGTTCGACCTATCCAGAAAAATTGTCGGCCTACGAATGTGGTTTCGATCCTTTCGGTGATGCCAGAAGTCGTTTTGATATACGATTTTATCTTGTTTCTATTTTATTTATTATCCCTGATCCGGAAGTCACCTTTTCCTTTCCTTGGGCAGTACCTCCCAACAAGATTGATCCCTTTGGATCTTGGTCCATGATGGCCTTTTTATTGATTTTGACGATTGGATCTCTCTATGAATGGAAAAGGGGTGCTTCGGATCGGGAGTAACCACTAGCGATAGGGCAAAAATCGGGGGGAAGGACAAAAGTCAAGAGTGCGATGCCTACATTAAATCAATTGATTCGTCATGGTAGAGAAGAAAAACGGCGCACGGACCGTACTCGAGCTTCGGATCAATGTCCCCAGAAGCAAGGAGTATGCCCGCGTGTACCAACGAGAACACCGAAAAAACCTAATTCAGCTCCACGTAAGATAGCCAAAGTACGGTTGAGCAATCGACATGATATATTTGCTCACATTCCGGGCGAAGGTCATAATTCGCAGGAACATTCTATAGTCTTAATAAGAGGAGGTAGAGTGAAAGATTCGCCAGGTGTGAAATCCCATTGTATTCGAGGAGTCAAGGATTTGTTGGGAATTCCGGATCGAAGAAAAGGGAGATCAAAATATGGTGCAGAAAAACCAAAATCGAGATGAATGGAAGATGCCTCTGTCACTCTTTTTTCTCCAATTTTCAGTACGAAGTTACTGGCTCTAAGAAGGCAATTGCGCCTTAGCCCATGGACTGATACGGAGACTACTCTACAGGGGAAATCTCTTACTCGACTAGAGCGGATCCCGAGACTTCACCCGTTCCTTTAAACTGTTGGGCACTACATTCTATAACGAGAATCACAAGGCCGGTCAACAAGGAACAACCTGGCAGAGTGTCCTGAGATAACAAGGCAAAAGTGAGAACGCCCAGTGACGAGAGTGGCGACATACGAGGATCTAACCTCGACCAACGAGAGCGTAGCTGCTCGACCTCAGACATAGGGATTCTCGGACCGGAACAAGGGGATTCGCTCGACCGAAGGGAACGATGCGTAGCGCCATAGGGAGAACCTAGCGTAGCAGAGCCAGTCGCGACCAAAAGTAGATAGCTCTACGCCTCTGCCGAACGAACGAAGAGCTGCCTAAGTACGGTTAAAGAAAGTGAAAATGATAGGTAAACAAAAGATAGAACAAATGCGACAGAAAGCGTCAGAGCTTCGAAAGCCTGAAATTGAGTGTCCTTGAAATGAGCCTGTCGTATCCTTCCCAATCCAAGACGACAAGGCGGTAACAGAACTACGGCAACTCCGGAACGCATCATGCGGTTTGTTTCAAGGCATGGGTTATGGTCTAGGAGAACTCATGCGACTATTGGCGTTGGGGAAGCCATGATGCGTTAGGTAAACCAACCGCACGTTGCAAGCGAAGGAGTGAAAGCTACTCGACTGTAATGTAAGGGGAGGACCTACAACGAGTTGCGGTTGCTTCGCAAGCCTATATTAAGGTCTAGCGTTATCGTCGTTGTGGCGCTTGCCGTAGTGGTTGTTGCTAGTAGTTAGGACCACTACGAGTTGTCGTTACCATAGTAGGTTGTTAGGACCACACCACTCGTCGTTATAGCACCAGTCCTTTTTGTTCGGCGTTAGGGGGCCCCACGAGTCGTCGCTAGCGTCATCGGTTGTTTTGAACACAGATCGGTCACACTACTGGTTGTTTGGAACGCTAAGGCCGAAAGGCAGGCGGTCGGGAACACTAAAGGCGCTAGCCCTAGCAAGAAAACTTCGTTAGCGCAATGGCTTTCGCTCCTTTGCCCTATGCCTTTAGTCTGCTTTGAATGATCATTTATTTAACTCTTCGAAGGTGGGCGAAGTACTTCAAGGGATTAGATGGAAGGAACCTCTGCCAAGAATGGAATGCAGGGATTTGGGGCACCTCCTTATTTAGCTTTCAAGCGGGAGAGGACTTCTATAGAGTCATTTATGTTAACCCCTGCTTTGTGGTACTATCTCAGTCTAAGGCTTTGGGAGCCTGCATTTGTGGGAGCTGAGGCCACATTCACTACCATCGCAGTCTGGGTCCAACTGGGAGGTCTTCCCATTTTTCTTCTATTACATCAAGGGGAATCTTCGCGTGGACAAAGAGAGAGAAGAGAGGGCTATAGGTCAACCTTATGGTTATGGATAGCGTAGCGTAAGGACGGGATAGGAAATATAAATTGCTCAATGAAGCGCTCAAGAGACCCTACATCCTTATTGAGCAGGGCTAGTCAGCGCCTTCCCTTAATGAAAGACGTGGTAACCGTCTTTACTTTAAGGATGAGGGGAACGTCTCTTTCAAAGCTTTAGTGCGGTTTCAGCGGGTTGTCGTTTCAAGTATGCCGTTTTGGTGGTATGACCTCACCTGACACATTAGCGGATTCACCTCCAGCATCAGTTCCAATCCAAGTGTGCCTTCTGACTCGACAACACCAGAATGACAAAACAAAGCCATTTCTGGAATCTAGTGTTAGCCAACGATCGCTGGGACGCAGTGCATCAGCCAAACCCTTTTGACGTGAGGTTCCTTTCTTCAAGGCCGATTTGGGGGGTCTTTTTCGATAGTTCACCCCGACAAGTGTGTATTCAATCCGCTTCACTCACGTTACAAGCGCTTCCTGAATTACAGCCATCCTTGACAACCGTTTGAGAGTTCTAGCATGACGACGGCCTTAAGGGAAGGCGGTAGGTGGCCACGGTAAGCAGCTTGTCCAATTGTGCATGCCTTATAAAAGTTCCATTCGTTGTGACCCGGCACGACGTTAGAGCGAGCTCGCCCCGAAGTACACAAAATACCGGCTGGTACAAAGCAGGTCAGGAAGCTTGACATGACAGAAGTTCGAGTCGAACCAGACTAGCAGATAGTGGGGCGATTGGGAGTGAGGGCAGTGGAAGGGCTTGTAAGGCAGCTGTAAGGGAATGAAAGCGCGTAGTCCCTCGAATCTTCCTCGGTCCACAACTATAGAAGGATCTTGATTTGGCTGTACCCCCCGCCAGAAAGACGTGTTTTCCATTTTTGAAATAAGGCAAGTAAGCCTCTTTGTCCCTCCCGGTTCGGCAGCAGAAGCATTCTCAGCTCCCGAAGAAGATGAAGCTACCGAGATAGGAATTAGGAGCGGCCGAGAAAGCTCTTGAGAAAGCCAACAATTCTATCCGGATCTTGATTCCGAATATCTTAGATCGAACATCACAAGCCTTATCACCAGAATTCACAACTCACTCCCGACTGAGAAGAGGCGCCTCCGTCCAACCTCGAGAGTCTTGAATGCTCCTTCCATCCAAGCATGATAGTAGATTTTATGGTCAGAACTCAATCCCGGGATGGTGAATTAGACTCAGCCTATGCTGGCCTTATACATCCGTAAATATTCTTAAATAATAGGGCCACGGCCGTGGCGTTGGGCAGAAAGCCGATGATTTCGACGAGGCCCTTCCCTTTAACCCGAACAGCCAGATTCATTACAGGTCATCCCCTACCTCCGAATCCTTTGACGGACACCAGAGAAGTTAGTTCTTCGCCTATCACATTGGTCGACTTGAACTTCCCTCTAGTCCTAGAATCACTACCTCTTTCTCTGATGAGAAAGTCGTAGGTGAAAGCGGGCCTTTCACCCATACTCATGAAAAAATGGGGGAGCTTACTTATCCATTTCGAGATAGTTGCTACCTATATGTTCTGATTCATTTACTACAAGAAAGCCACTATTCCCTCCA